TATTCCACAATATAATATAGAAACGAATCGTTGATCCAAGACCAGGATTTTTGGAGGACTCTACCGACCAGAAAAAAATCTGTAATTCTCAGCAAGGTTGTTTCTTTTTTTCTCCAAATCCAAAAATTCCTCTTATTTTATGTACAGGTTGTCAATTCAGCATTGGGTAAAAAAAGGACAGGGGTGCCCCCTTTCCAGTAAATGGTTCAAACCCTTTATATCGATATGAGTGTTCTATATCGGAATCGGATAAATTGCAACTATTTATTTTGAAAGCATCACTATACTAAACTAATATAGTGGTAGAAAGAATACCAATGTTGCGCCTGGACTTCAAACAATTGAGTTTTAACCATCTTAAGGATCCCACATTATTGGTTGATAGAGAATCAAAGTCGATTTCCCAATGAGTCACGAAATGCTATGGTTCGTACATATGATTTACGAATTAATTCAGAAGTAATTCGCCAGATAGTACACCTTTATTTTCAAGTTCTAAAGAAAAAAAAAAAGTGCAGCTGGTTGAATCCAGCCTTGTATTGAAATAAACAACTCGCACACACTCCCTTTCCAAAAAAGATCAATACGCCAAGTACTAGACTGAGATTTATTGGATTTGTTGCTAAAATATCGGTATTAAATCCGAAACTCCCGGCGGATGACCAGTGACCCAAGGAAACGAAAGAATCGGTTACATTTTTCATATGATCTCCTCTTATAGATAGTACTACTTGACCAGAGCTTATAGTACTTTGCCCCCCATTTTTTTTTGTTTATTTGATTTTTTTATTGACTTATTTCGATTTCATTTATCAGTATTCAATATAGAATATAGGAATTCTGGAAATTCCTATTTCTTTCTTATTTCAATTCAAGTTCCCAACCCAATAAGAAAATACTGAATTTGCTTAGTATTAGGTCCCAGGCCTTATGTCCATTGCGAAATGCCTCATTTGTAGCAGCACTTCCTAAAAACAAAAAAAGGAGTTTCCTTTGGACTAAGAAGGGGAGAAGGCGAGTGAATCCGCTAATTGAATTCCTCATCCTCAAATAAGTCCTTCCCGGAGTATTGTCTCAACGAATAATTGAAAGGTATGAATTGTAGGAGTTCAATTTTGATAAAATTCGAAAAAGCAAGCGACAAGACCCAAGACTGAGATAAAAAAAAAAGAAAAGAATTTCCCATTTCTATTTCGAGGATGAAACTAAACAAAAGGATTTGCAAATAAAAGTGCTAATGCCACGACCAGTCCATAAATTGTTAAAGCTTCCATAAAAGCCAGGCTGAGCAATAAAGTACCTCGTATTTTACCCTCTGCTTCGGGTTGTCTCGCGATACCTTCGACGGCTTGTCCCGCAGCAGTACCTTGACCAACTCCAGGTCCAATAGAAGCCAGCCCTACGGCCAATCCAGCAGCAATAACGGAAGCGGCAGCAATCAGTGGATTCATGGTAAGTTCCTTGCAAAAAAGAAAGAAATGGTTAATGATACAATAAACCATTGAATTATGACTTATTCTTCCTTCCACTCCTAAAGTAAGATCGAGCCGGTCGAAATAACTAAGACCTATGAGTGAAAATTCAAGTAATGAGAATATGGAATCGTCAGAACAACTTGGATATCTCATTTTTCATTCCTATCCGTGGAGTTTTTTTATCAATTCATAGGGTTCTGGGTCTTCCATTTCTTTATTCCGAAAGCCCTCTTTCATTTCTTCATCCTTTCTCTTTGATTCGATATGCCTGCTTTCGTCTGTTTATTCATTCGGCCCAAACGAAAAAGAGGGACTTTCTATTCTATTGGAATCCCCATCGAAATTCATGGTATGGTGTGGGGAAGGACAAAAGAGATATAGGTCGTTCATATAGATAACTAGTCACTATCTACTATCCCATATACACGTGTTTCTTCCATAACGTAAACCAAAGATTTCGATCTTCTATTCCACGGGCCACGAGATTTTATCTTTTTTCTAAAGATAGATAAGAGTTGGTTTATAGCCATTCCATATACTTAGTTCGACCCCCTAACCTATTTTTATGAAGTTCATATTCGTTTACTTTTCTTTATCATTATCCCGCATGACTACAAAGAGAAAAGAGACAAATTCATTTGTATGAATCATTCCCTAGAATAGAAAGATTTGATATCTAATTGCACGCAATTCATTTGAATTTTGACCAATCGTTGAAACTCAAAGGAAGTGGGACTGTAAAACCGCGTTTTTTGTTTAATAGAATAGCATGCCGGGACTAGATAAGATAAGACTTCTTAATACAAAATACAAATAATAAATCGTCATAGTGTGATTGACTGAACAAATCAAAATAGAATATTCATTGGAAGGGATATGACAGAAATCGGTCAAAAAAAAGGGAATCCTAGGAAAAAACTCTTTGAGATCCCTTTCCCTTTTTTACTATTTTTACTATATCAATAATAATAAATAATCTTTTTGCCTTTTTTGACTACTATTCTAGATCGTATATACTCTATATCTATTTGTATATATTATCCGTACATTGCATTGCGATAACGTAAAAAAAAAAAAAAGCAAAGCTAGTCAATGATGACCCTCCATGGATTCTCCTATATAAGCCGCGGCTAAAGTTGCAAAAATAAGAGCTTGAATACCACTTGTAAATAATCCAAGGAACATGACAGGTATAGGAACCACTGAAGGTACTAAAGAAACAAGAACAACAACTACCAATTCATCGGCCAATATATTCCCAAAAAGTCGAAAACTCAGTGATAAGGGTTTTGTGAAATCTTCTAGGATGTTAATAGGTAAAAGGATTGGAGTGGGTTGAATGTATTTAGCAAAATAACCCAATCCCTTTTTTGTAAGACCCGCATAGAAGTATGCCACTGACGTAGGTAAAGCTAAAGCAACCGTAGTATTTATATCATTGGTGGGCGCGGCTAACTCCCCATGAGGTAATTGTATGATTTTCCAAGGTAAAAGAGCCCCCGACCAGTTAGAAACAAAAATAAATAAGAACATAGTTCCAATAAAGGGAACCCAAGGACCATATTCTTCTCCAATTTGGGTTTTACTCAAGTCTCGAACGAATTCAAGGACATATTCGAAGAAATTCTGACCGTCGGTAGGAATGGTTTGCGGATTTCGAACGGCTATAGTGGCGGAACTTAGTAAGATAGCCATTACGAACCAAGAAGTGATAAGTACTTGGGCATGTACTTGGAAACCCCCTATTTGCCAATAAAAATGCTGGCCTACTTCGACACCGGATATATCATATAGCCCTTTTAGTGTGTTGACGGAAGATGGTAGAAGATTCATATTGACCTCTTACAGAAATAGAACTTAAAAAGCCATTATTTTGATTCAACCATCTCTTTCTCGACTCACCCACTTATATATTTCGGATACCCAGTAATTACAGACTATTCCCGGCGCTTTTTTTCTCTTTTGTTATATTCAGAAATTGTAACCAATTCGATAAATCCATGGAGTTCCTGAAGTAATTGACTTATCTTATTATTAATCAACAATTTCTTATATAGCTAGAACGGCCCTCACAAATTGCAGATATGAGTTTTTTAAGAATGAATCGGATTGACGCCCTAGCGTCATCATTGGCGGGAATCGAAAGATCTGCGAGATCCGGGTCACAATTTGTATCGATTAAACAAATTGTTGGAATTCCCAAAGTGATACATTCTCGAAGAGCGGTATATTCTTCGTGCTGATCAAGGATAATTACAATATCAGGCACCCCCGTCATATATTTGATGCCACCCAGATATCTTTGCAAGTGAGATAATTGTCTCTTCAACATTGCTGCATCTCTTTTAGGAAGACGGTTGAATCTTCCCCTCTTTTGTTCCGCTCTCAGGTCCCTGAACTTTTGAAGTCTCGTTTTCGTAGTGGACCAATTCGTTGACATACCACCGAGCCATTTTTTATTAACATAATGACATCGCGCCCTTATTGCAGCCGATGCTACTAAATCAGTTGCTATGATTTTGGTACCAACTAGTAAGAATTGTTTTCTCCTACTTGATGCATCAAAAAGTAAATCACAAGCTTCTGATAAAAAACGAGCAGTTCTCGTAAGATTGGTAATATGCCTACCCTTACGTTTTGTCAATATGTAAGGTGCCATTCTAGGATTCCATTTCTTAGTACCATGACCAAAATGCACTCCTGCTTTGATCATCTCTTCTAATTGGATGTTCCAATATCTTCTTGTCATTTCTCCCCACACTTTCTCTTTTTGTTTAAGAGACGAGGTACCCTGAAATAAAAAATTGTTCCGAAGGAACCTTCTACCGGAGATTTAACATGGATACACGGTCCGAGCGATGACTTCCTTTCTATTCCTTAGTTCTTTTTTATAAGAAGAGTAGGTAGTGAAAGTGAAATGAAAAGGATGAATCCCTTCTTAGGAATCAATAAATTCTGTCAATTATTGTTCTGATATATCTATCTCATGAAAATTCTTAGGAATTGGAATACAAGAAGAAAAAAAATCTTTGTGGTAGAACAAAATATCTCTCATACCCCCTTCGAATAGATTCTTAGTTTTCGTTTCCAACGAAATGTCGCCGTGTTGGCTGGAAGGGTGCACTAATCCTTTGAATCCGGTACCAACCGGTATCATACCCCCCAGAACAACATTTTCTTTCAGACCCTTCAACCAATCGATACGACCTCGTAGAGCCGCCTTTGCTAAAACTCGAGCAGTTTCTTGAAAACTCGCTTCGGATATGAAACTTTGAGTATTCAGAGACGCCCTCGTTATTCCCAAAAAGACGGCTCGATAACAGGCCGCTTCTTCCAACGCACGCCCTGTTCGTTCCGCACGCAACAACCCAATTAGCTCGCCAGGTGAAAAAACATTAGACATTCCCTCTTCTGAAACCAACACTTTTGATGTTATTTGACGTACAATAATTTCTATATGCCTATTATGGATCTGCACTCCCTGGGATCGATAAACCCTTTGAATCTTATTAACCAAAGAAATCCGACTTTGCGATATGGTTAGCTCAGCGCCAATCAAGAATCCCCAAGGAATCCCAAGAATTCTTGTTATAGATTCGTTCCAACCCTCAACCCTCTTTTCTAAGTTCATTGATATTGAATCAACCGAACGCGCTTCTAAGACTTGTTCTACTTTTGGAAGACCCTGCGTTATATCACTAGATCTTGATTTTTCATATAGAAATGTAAGTAAAGGATCTCCTCCGTACATTATTTCTCCATAATGACCATGAACGGTTGCTCCCGGAATAGCCAAATAGGGCTTAGCAGATCTTATTACTAAAAAGTCAACATGAATAATCAGAACCTGGCCAGATTTTAGAGGCGTCCCATATTGAGATATAGATAGATTTTCACAAAAAAACTGTCCAAGGCTAATTATTGTTGATCTTTCGTCACAATAATCGTGATGGAGACAATACCAATTCGAATTGAATGGATTCCAAATCCTGTTACTGCATGGATCAGGATTATAAATTCTCCCATTTTCATCCATTAAAAAATATTGAAGTATTTGAAAATCCGTTTTTAGATTGTTAAGTAGCAAATATTTATTTATCAAGATCTGATTATGAGTTATTAAATAGTAAAATGAATAAAAATTCGCAATTTTAGGGACAACCCCTAAGGGACCAAATGAATTCCTAATTGGAAGTACGGAATCCCCTTTATTTGTATTTGATTTTTTTGTTAGATTCTTATATTTGAAATCGTCGAATGGGCCTATTCGAAAACAATTAGATGATGACAAAATTATCAAAGATTTACATTCCTTATTTCGATTCAACAACGTACGAATAGTTCCTTGCTGTTGGGTAAGCAATTGTTGAATCCTTGCCTTGGAATAAAAAGGATTGGTGCGATCTGCTCCATTAACCAGGATCAACTCGGACTCTGCCGGAGCATTCCTTTTTCTGGTATACGAAATAGGGGATTTCACTAAGTCCATTCTGATGAAATCTTGAATCAGATCATTTACCCTTATTTCAACAAAGGAAGCATGAATCTCCTCCATAGAAGAACCCTTTTTTTCTTGGCACCAATTCAATACTAAACAAGTTCGAACTAATTGAATATTTGTATGAGAAATTCCTCGAATTGGTTTGCCATTTCCACAAAGGATATAATTGACAACTCGAAGTTGCACATTATCCCTTTCCTGCAACGGATCCTGAGGGAAAAGCGTTGCGAAATTTATCCCATCCGCGATTTCATACCTAACTACGGGTCGAACTAAAACAAAATACCTTTTCTTAGCAGGGGCAATCCGTTCGACATAGCTCCAATTTTTCACTTTTTTTGATTCCTTTGAATTTTTTTTTTCCCTTCCGGGTGGTATCAAGATACCGCTCTGCCAGGAGATCTTATCTGTCTCTCCGGGAAAATAAATATCTCCAGAAAATATTTTCAGTTCAATCTTTTTTGTTTTTTTCTCTACTTGGACCAATCCGCCTACTCGGCTTCTTGTTTTGAAAGTGATTTCTGTATCTACCCCAATAATACTATTATTTCGTACCATTACGGAAGACGATCCGGGTAAAATATGCACTTCCTCGGGAATGCAAAAAATTTGATCTATTTTCGTTTGGTATTTTGGCATTCTTCGATACTCAATCAAATCTTCTTTCTTTACGCTCGAACGCGCCTCGATAGTCCCATATTTAGTAATTCCCGAACTCTTTCTTCTGTATCGGGGATCGTCGAAATAAGCAAGAATACTATTTCTATGGAAAATCCCATTTATAGGTATTTCAATCGAGAGACCCGAGGGGGTTATTAGTTCTTTTTCTTGTCCTTGATTATATTGGAATGGAATGATGAATCGATTTCTTCTCCTCTTTGACAAGAAAAAGAAATCAGAATTCCCGTGGAGAATGGCAGTATATGTGAGATTACAAGGACCGTTGGGTATGATTCGACCAGGTCCTAAATAATCAAGAATCCTCTCCCCGTGTTTACCAAAGGGCTCTGAACTCAAAAATGTGTTATATCTTGCTTGATCATTAGGAACTAATAGATTAGAATTAGAAATGGATTTTCCTTCAGCAGAAAGAGAATGAACATTCATTTGATCCTGATCCTTGTGGAGTGAAACAGAGAGCATACTGGATCTGTACGGAACCCCCGATACTATCCATAAATGACTTGTTTTTGGTAAGAGATGAACATTACCATATGTATAGTCGGGTGCATGGTACACCGCGGTACTCCAATGCATTTCTCCCTCTGAGTCAGAATAAATATGTTTTCGAACCCTATCTTTCAAATTCAAGGTGGATGTTCCCGCGCGAATCTCCGCAATCACTTGTTCTGATTCTACATATTGATCATTTTGAACTAAAAGAAAACTTTTTGGTGGAATAGTCACATTATGTAGAATATCTTGATCCTCAATAGTTACATATAGGGCTATATAACATAGAAAAGCAGGATGACCATGACATGTACGTGTAGGATGAAGCAAATCCTGATTGAATTTGATTTT